TAATAGAAATCAATCGCTTTTTCCCCGATGCGTTGACATTTCCTTTTTTTTCATTCTAGTTATTAACACGGTAACGGGGTAATGAAGATTAGAGAAAGAAGCCATTTTCTGTGACTAATACCCCCTTATTTTTTTTCCTTCGAGTCTGAACTCAGGTTGGGGTGAAGTTGAATCTACTTTTCTTCTTTAATTGCCCTTTTATTTTAAAATAAAATTATTTTAAAATAAAAGGGCAATTAAAAGGGGGGGATACAAATAACAAGGTGGGTTTAGCATAAGAGTATTATACACGAGACTTTAAAAAAATACTGTGAGTAGAAATATAGTTAGAAAATTTTTGAGTTTGATTACATACTATCTATTTCTTAATTTATATACTCTTTATTATTACTCTATTGATTGCAATGAACTCGTTTTAATTGTATTTTGAGTTAGCAACATCTATATCTATATCTATATCTATATTTTTTATTTCCTTTCTTCTTCACTTCGGGTCGAAAAAAATTTGTTTTAATTAAAAATCCCAAAAATAAAAAGGAGGTTCATGGCTAAGGGGAAAGATGTCCGAGTAAAAGTTATTTTGGAATGTAATAGTTGTGTTCGAAAGAGTGTTAATAAGGAATCAAGGGGCGTTTCCAGATATATTACTCAAAAGAATCGACACAATACACCTAATCGGTTAGAATTTAGAAAATTCTGTCCCTATTGTTACAAACATACAATTCATGGAGAGATAAAGAAATAAAAAAGATCGAACCGAACGTCTGGCTATCCTCCTTTTAATTCAATGAAGGGGACAAAACTTTTTTCATTATATATATTATTTACTATTTTTTTATTTTTTTTTATTTATATATAAGTTATAAGTATAAGAATTTAAAAATAAATATAAAGATAAATAAACAAACCTAATCCTATTTCGACTGGACCTAAAAAAATTTTTAATACGAAGTAGGATTTTTGGTATAAGGCAGAAATTAAACAAACTATGGATAAATCCAAGCGACCCTTTATTAAATCTAAGCGATCTTTTCGTAGGCGTTTGCCCCCGATCCAACCGGGGGATCGAATTGATTATAGAAACATGAGTTTAATTAGTCGATTTATTAGTGAACAAGGAAAAATATTATCCAGGCGAGTAAATAGATTAACCTTGAAACAACAACGATTAATTACTATTGCTATAAAACAAGCTCGTATTTTATCGTTGTTACCTTTTCTTAATAATGAGAAACAATTTGAAAGAAATGAGTCGACTACTAGAACTAATAGTTTTAGAACCAAAAAGAAATAAAAAAATGAAAATAATAAAACAATATGCTTTTTCTTTATTTAATTGATAAAAATGGAATTGAATCAAAAAAGGAATATGAACTCAAATATGGATTGCGGCTTTGTTATAAATTATATAAAAACCCGATACTCCTGATTTTTTATCGTATCGTAACGTAAAAAAAATCGGAAAAATCTTTTAATTTTGAATGGATTTGTTGATTTTTATTTATTTATCGTATTTTATCAGACTAATTTATACTCTATACTCCCGGAGAATAAACTCCGGGGAATTTCATTTAAACATTTTCGGGGCATTCTTTCCAATCTTCTTTTTTTATGATTTCATTTGAAATCATATAAAGACAATTTATATTTAATATAGCTATTTGTGCAAGTACTTTACGATTAAGAAGCAACTGTCTCTTGGACAGATCATTTATAAATTTGCTATAATTATAGCATACCCTGTTTTCGCGAATTACTGCGTTTATCCGAGTGATCCATAAACGCCGAAAATCTCTCTTTTGCCTACCTCTATCCCTATGAGCCGAAACTAAAGCTCTTATTTTCTGCTGAGCAATGGTTCGAGTAAGTCTTGAATGAGCCCCTCGAAAGGTTGATGCAAACAAACGCATTTTTGTTCTACGTCTCCGAGCTATATATCCTCGTGTAACTCTAGTCATTGAATAAATGTAAATGAAACTTTGATGAATAACTAATTGATTTTTTTTCGTTGAGTTATTCTTTTCTACCCTCCTGGGCTATTAATAACAAAACGGATTGTTCCAATGTATAAAAAAAAATCCCAATGGCTTTTGCTGCTATAACCTTCCCGACCACTTTTTTTCGACATTTCGTCTTGAAACAAGACAAAAAATATAAATTTATAATTCTATTTTAATCTAGATAAATAAAAAGGAATATAGTGGGTTCCTTCGTTTCTATGGTTCTTTCTTAAACGGTCAGGTCCTCTCTATACACCGGAGCTCCTTTACTTTAACTTCATTTCTATCTATTGATAACTTGTACAGTTCAAACTTTTTTTGGCTCTACCCATGAATTATCCAGTAATGGGTCTTTCACAATTAGATTCACCTATACAGTAACGGTATTTCATTTTGAAAGTTAGCGGGATAGCTGACCCTAATAGTCCGTTCTTACAAATAAAGGGAACATTCTTTTTTTTTTCTCTGAATAAAAGGGATTCCCCGCTAAATGGATAACGTTAACGCTACCAATGGGAAATTTTTTTGGCTTTACACTAATATAAACCATAAATTTCATACACAATAGATGAAAAGATCTTTTTTTTTAGAGAGTCACTTGAGTTTTTCCATTTTATCCTATTCATCCGTATGGATCATTGATACTGGAAAAATTTTTGATTTTCATTTGCTTTTGTTCCAGGTCATAATCTGAACGAGTCACACATACACCCTAGTACATGTTCCTCGGCGCTGAGGACATCCCCGAAGAGCGGGGGATTTCGTGACATTTCTGATTGGCTGTCTTGTGTTTCTAATAAGTTGTTTAATAGTTGGCATGCTGAATTATATACATAATGAGCTGGTTTAGATTAATCCTAACCGAATGGATTTCTAGTTAATAGAATCTTAAGATTAAGATAAACCCAGTGATAAGATAAAATTAAAAACTAAATAAAATAGTTAAATATTTTATTTAGTCGACCCCTACAAGATCAACAATTCCATGAGCTTGGGCTTCTGCTGCTGACATAAAAACATCCCTTTCCATATCTTCGGATACAACCCATATGGGTTTGCCCGTTCTTTGTACATAAACCCTTGTGAGTGTTTCGCGCAATTTCAAAAGTTCTTCCGCTTCCAAGATAAATTCTCCCGTTTGAGCCTCGTAAAAAGAACTAGCAGGTTGATGAATCATTACCCTGATGGTATGTATACCTTAAAGGGAGTTCTTATATCTCGCGCGACGAGAAAAATATAAAAATCTATTTTATTATTATTATATTATAGAATAGAATTGAACAACCGTACGTGCATTTTTTTCGCATTGCATACGGCTTTACAATGGAATTTACTTTTTCCGTTAAAGAAACAAAAAAAGGATCGATCTGATTCCGATCAGTAAATGATCCAATTACCACCCTTCTTTTCGGAGGAGTTTTAAAATACTACGGTGGCTCCGTTGCTTTATCTTTATTTCGTCTATAATTCAGCAATCCCAAAGTTTCTTTTTTATCCGAAAAAAAAAAATAAAAAACAAGGAAAAAAGACTTTGAAAAAAGACTTTTTTGTACTCTTTCAAACTTTTTAAAAATTTTTTATGAAAAAGGTTTGTGACACTGAAACGGACTCCCCCCCAAAAAAATAGGGAATATTATTCATCTCATACTACCCCTTCGATACAGAATCTAATGAGAATAAAAAAGAGAAAATTTTTTCTCATATCGAATTCAAAGTGCCATGCTATTATTACTTCATTTTTAATATGGTGAAGGCATAGTATTCTTTTTTCTCTCAAATAAAAAACTCATTGGCGCCAAGCGTGAGGGAATGCTAAACGTTTGGTAATTTCTCCTCCGACCAGTATAAACGATCCCATTGAAGCAGCTAACCCCATACATATTGTATGTACATCTGGTCGCACAAATTGCATAGTATCATAAATAGCTACACCAGATATTACCCAGCCGCCAGGAGAATTAATAAACAAATACAAATCTTTGGTATCATCCTCGATACTGAGATATACCATAAGACCAATAAGTTGATTCGAGATCTCGCTATCAACCTCTTGGCCTAAAAAAAGCAATCTTTCTCGATAAAGTCGGTTGATTAGGATAAAATTTCATCCCTTAGAAACCGTACATGCACCTTTTTATGCATACGGTTCAAAAAAATTGTGAAAAAAATCAATGTGTAGATTCGATTCGTTTTTAATTTTGGTAGAGGTTTTCAAAATTATAAAAAACTCGACTAAAAAAAATATAATTTACTAAACTTATCGAACTTCCTTTTCATTGATGTATCAGTTCCTCGAGATCCAATCCTAATCACGATGTCATTTTCTTGTTCTTGAATGGGCCTTTTTAATTAATTCTTTTAGGTTTATGCTCTACTCCGGGTAAAGATCTCCCCGATTTTTATTTGCACATATAGGACAAATTTTTCCAATACCACATTTGTTTTTTTATCTTTTCTTTCGTCAAATTAAATATTCAACATATTTTTAATTTTTTTTTTTTCGAGTGATTAAGAAAAAAATACCGTTTGCTTATTCTATAAATATTTTATATTTAAAATCAAAACAGTTAGTTCAAAGTTAACGTAAATAAAATGTATAATACAAGTAATAATCTTGAATATATTCCCAATTTCAATTGGGTTTTTGATAAACGGAGCCTGGATACTTCATTTTTTTGTCCAACCGAGCCAACCATAAATTATTCTAATTGATAATGTTAATCTGAATCCTCCTAAAACTCAAAACAGGATCGAATTGCCTTTCACGCTCCAAATTTATATTTATTATGATTCAATCAATCTTTCTTAGGCGAAAGGGAGGATATCTCAATCGGGAGAGAGAACGGGGAAATCCCATATGACCCAATATATCTCACAAGTCACACTATACGTCAACCCAAGATGCATCTTCCTCTCCAGGACTTCGAAAGGGAACTTTTGGAACACCAACAGGCATTAAAAAAAATAAAAATTAAGTATTATGGTTCACTTTGATGTGGAAACGTAATAATAGAATTATTATCTTCATAATCTCAACCTTGATATCATATGTTATGTATAGATCATAAAAGTTTAGTTTAAAATGAAGACAGAATAGAATAAATAAGGGAAATTTCTTAGGAATATAACCTTCCAATAATCATCAAGTAACAAAGTATTTATGGATACAAGATGGTATCAACTTCCCATTGCGTATTGATACTTATCGGATATAGAATAGATTTGTTTCTCTTTGTTCCTACAAATATAATTGTTCTATTATTACCACCAAAATAGAACAAATATGAACCCTTGTTCCGAGATAATCCATTGAACAAAAGGGGTACATTGCATAATCACAGTCTTTTCTAATGCAATAAAGTTACATAGTGTCATTTTTCTTTGAGTTAAAGGGGTATTTCCATGGGTTTGCCTTGGTATCGTGTTCATACTGTCGTATTGAATGATCCCGGCCGGTTGATTTCTGTCCATATAATGCATACAGCTCTGGTTGCCGGTTGGGCTGGTTCGATGGCTCTATATGAATTAGCCGTTTTTGATCCTTCTGATCCCGTTCTTGATCCAATGTGGAGACAGGGTATGTTCGTTATACCTTTCATGACTCGTTTAGGAATAACCAATTCATGGGGCGGTTGGAGTATTACAGGAGGGACTATAACGGATCCGGGTATTTGGAGTTATGAAGGTGTGGCCGGAGCACATATTGTGTTTTCTGGTTTGTGCTTTTTAGCAGCTATTTGGCATTGGGTGTATTGGGATCTAGAAATATTTTCTGATGAACGTACAGGAAAACCTTCTTTGGATTTGCCTAAGATTTTTGGAATTCATTTATTTCTTTCCGGAGTAGCTTGTTTTGGTTTTGGCGCATTTCATGTAACAGGCTTGTATGGTCCCGGAATCTGGGTATCCGACCCTTATGGACTAACTGGAAAAGTACAACCTATAAGTCCGGCATGGGGTGTCGAAGGTTTTGATCCTTTTGTTCCAGGAGGAATAGCCTCTCATCATATTGCAGCAGGGACATTAGGCATATTAGCAGGTTTATTCCATCTTAGTGTCCGTCCGCCTCAACGTCTATACAAAGGATTACGTATGGGCAATATTGAAACCGTTCTTTCTAGTAGTATTGCTGCTGTCTTTTTTGCAGCTTTTGTTGTTGCTGGAACTATGTGGTATGGTTCAGCAACTACTCCGATCGAATTATTTGGTCCCACTCGTTATCAATGGGATCAGGGATACTTTCAGCAAGAAATATACCGAAGAGTAAGTGCTGGGCTATCGGAAAATCAAAGTTTATCTGAAGCTTGGGCAAAAATTCCTGAGAAATTAGCTTTTTATGATTACATCGGTAATAATCCGGCAAAAGGGGGATTATTTAGAGCGGGCTCCATGGACAATGGCGATGGAATAGCTGTTGGATGGTTAGGACACCCCATTTTTAGAGATAAAGACGGACGTGAACTTTTTGTACGCCGTATGCCTACATTTTTTGAAACATTTCCGGTCGTTTTGATAGATGGGGACGGAATTGTTAGAGCTGACGTTCCTTTTCGAAGAGCGGAATCTAAGTATAGCGTTGAACAAGTAGGTGTAACTGTTGAGTTCTATGGTGGTGAACTCAACGGAGTCAGTTATAGCGATCCCGCTACTGTCAAAAAATATGCTAGGCGTGCTCAATTGGGTGAAATTTTCGAATTAGACCGCGCTACTTTGAAATCTGATGGTGTTTTTCGCAGTAGTCCAAGGGGTTGGTTTACTTTTGGACATGCTTCTTTTGCCTTACTCTTCTTCTTTGGACACATTTGGCATGGGGCTAGAACTTTGTTCAGAGATGTTTTTGCCGGTATTGACCCCGATTTGGATGCTCAGGTGGAATTTGGAGCATTCCAAAAACTTGGGGATCCCACTACAAGAAGACAAGGAGTCTAATAGAAGATTTTTCCTATATTTTTGGTGTGATTTGATATAGGATACTAAAAAATCTTGATTGAAATCGCCGCCCTTTTTTTGTTTTGACTTTTTATCATTATCGAGAAAATAATCTCGAGTAAACAGGTATGGAAGCTATAATTGTAAACCACAATCAAATCTATGGAAGCATTGGTTTATACATTTTTATTAGTCTCGACTCTAGGAATCATTTTTTTCGCTATCTTTTTTCGGGAACCCCCTAAAGTTCCAACTAAAAAGGTGAAATAATTTTTCATTAGCTTAATTGAAGTAATGAGCCTTCTAATATCATATCAGATAATATCATCTAATATCAGAAGGCTCATTACTTCAACTAGTCCCCGTGTTCCTCGAAAGGATCTCTTAATTGTTGAGAGGGTTGCCCAAAAGCGGTATATAAGGCATACCCAGTAAAACTTACAAGTAAACCAGATATAAAGATGGCGACTAGGGTTGCTGTTTCCATTATTATATAATTTAAAGACCCCAATGGATCTATGATAAAATCATTTATTTACAATGGAATGGTATACAAAGTCAACAGATCTCAAAAAAAAAAATAGGATTTATGGCTACACAAACCATTGAGGGTAGTTCTAGATCTCGTCCAAAACCAACTACCGTAGGGGTTTTATTGAAACCGTTGAATTCGGAATATGGTAAAGTAGCTCCTGGATGGGGAACTACTCCTTTGATGGGAGTTGCAATGGCTTTATTTGCAATATTCCTATGTATTATTTTGGAAATTTATAACTCTTCCGTTTTATTGGATGGAATTTCAATGAATTAAATCCACTCAATAAAAAGTGCATTTTATTTTTAGGGCTACGCTTTGTATTTTTAACGCCCTTTTTTGGTAGTTCGATCGCGGAATTTCTTTCTTTCTGTATTTCCGGAATATGAGTGTGTGACTTGTTATAGTTGATCCTATTGATAGTACAGAGAAGGGGTCTGTCATCTTATCTTGATAGAGATGGTTCTCATTCGTCGGATATATTTTTTGTATCTGAAACACGGAATATCTAAAATAGATATAGATGAAGAAATCTTTAAACTATGATTCATATTTTTAAAATATTCAGACCTCGCGATCGGATTCAATCAAATTTTTGCTTTTCAAAAAAATTGAAATATTTTTATTCTTTTTATTAAAAATAATAAAAAAATAAAGAATAAACAGACAATTTCTTTTTTTTTTTATACCTCTTCTATTGATTGAATAAGTGATGATCCAATGGTTCTTACTCAAGGAATCTTTGGGATTAGCTTTTAGGTTTTTCGGAGTCATCGTGGTTTATAGTATGAATCTGGGGTTTCAATCAATTCATAGGGTCTTAACAAGAAAAATGCCTATCACTGAAAAAAAAAAAATAAAAAACAAAGATAAAAAATAGGAAAAGAGAATATTCAAGAGGCCAGTAGTAACAATTAACAGAAAGATGGATGAGCCGACTTGATATATTGGCATTATCGCCCCAAAAACAAAAACTTTACTTTCAGATTTATATTCCTTCACATCTTCCGAAAATAAAAAATAAAGAGATTAAGAAGCTTTAACCTTTATTTGGGTGTGTTTGCTTGAGCCGTACGAGATAAAATTCTCATATACGGTTCTTAGAGGGGGGCTTTTAGCGCTTTACCTATCTCAATAAAGTCTATGATTGGTTCGAAGAACGCCTCGAGATTCAGGCGATTGCGGATGATATAACTAGTAAATATGTTCCTCCGCATGTAAACATTTTTTATTGTCTAGGAGGAATTACGCTTACTTGTTTTTTAGTACAAGTAGCTACGGGGTTTGCTATGACTTTTTACTATCGCCCAACTGTTACGGAGGCTTTCGCTTCTGTTCAATATATAATGACGGAAGCTAATTTTGGTTGGTTAATACGATCAGTTCATCGGTGGTCGGCAAGTATGATGGTTCTAATGATGATCCTGCATGTATTTCGTGTGTATCTTACCGGTGGCTTTAAAAAACCTCGCGAATTGACTTGGGTTACAGGCGTGGTTCTGGCTGTATTGACCGCATCTTTTGGTGTAACTGGTTATTCCTTACCTCGGGACCAAATTGGTTATTGGGCAGTCAAAATTGTAACAGGTGTACCTGACGCTATTCCTGTAGTAGGATCGCCTTTGGTAGAGTTATTGCGTGGAAGTGCTAGTGTGGGACAATCCACTTTGACCCGTTTTTATAGTTTACATACTTTTGTATTGCCTCTTCTTACTGCCGTATTTATGTTAATGCATTTTTTAATGATACGTAAACAAGGTATTTCTGGTCCTTTATAGAAACCTTTATAGAAAAAGGGGTATATCATAGATATTTTTCATTTTTCATTTTTTTGAGGGGGATAAGAACAGTATTTCATTGCTACATGTATGGATTATTGAAAACAATAATCCATGTATTTGGACATTTTCCTTCAACTCCCTAATATTGTATTTAATTATTTAACATACACTAGTTGAAGGTAATTCTCCGAAAAAAAAAAATGGATTATGGGAGTGTGTGACTTGAACTATTGATTAGGCTGTGCAGGTATATGGCTCTTTACTGCCACATTGTAATTCATAATCCAATGTGTCTTTTGTCCAACCACTGTATAAGTAAGTCCTATACAGAGGATAGGCTGGTTCGTGTGAAGAGAATTTATTCTATGATCAACCCTGAATCATGTCAGGCATGAACGGGCTCCGTAAGATCCAGTCGAATGTGTGATTTTGGGTAATATAATGAAATTTTTTTCTCTTTTTTCTTAATTAAAGTATATATAATATAACTAATAACTAAATTAAATGATTATTAATTATTTTTTATATTAACTATTATATTATTTGAATAGTATTGAAATGCATCCATTTCCTCTGCATTGACCTGATCTATGATACTATCGGAGTGAAACAAGGGATCTAAAGAACAATAGAGGCTAGGCTATATTAGTAACAAGTAAACCCTTTATTTTTAAATTTAAGATTTTATTATATAATAAAATCTTAAAAAATTTTGGAGATAAAAACCAACCACAAGGGATGAGACTACCCAGAAAGCATTTGATCATGATGTAAGCCTACTTGGGTCTTGAGCATTTATTTGTAAGAACGGAAATCCTTCCCAAATAATAATTCATATGGCTAAGAAGAGATTTATTTTGGATTCGTTCGTTTGTTTTTATTTTTGCTCGAGCCGGATGATGAAAAATCAGCATGTCCGGCTCTTTCGGGGGATGAATTGAATATCTATATATAATAAAATAATAATGATTCACCTATCCTAATAACAAAAAAACCGGACTTGAATGATCCCGTATTAAGGGCTAAATTGGCAAAAGGGATGGGTCATAATTATTATGGAGAGCCCGCATGGCCTAATGATCTTTTATATATTTTTCCCGTCGTAATTTTCGGTACTATTGCATGTAACGTAGGCTTAGCGGTTTTAGAACCATCAATGATTGGTGAGCCAGCGGATCCATTTGCAACCCCTTTGGAAATATTACCTGAATGGTATTTTTTTCCCGTATTTCAAATACTTCGTACAGTACCAAATAAGTTATTAGGCGTTCTTTTAATGGTTTCAGTACCTGCGGGATTATTAACAGTTCCTTTTTTAGAGAATGTTAATAAATTCCAAAATCCATTTCGTCGTCCAGTAGCTACAACTGTCTTTTTGGTTGGTACCGCGGTGGCCCTTTGGTTAGGTATTGGAGCAACATTACCTATTGATAAATCTCTAACTTTAGGTCTTTTTTAAATTGATTCAATTGTGAAATAGCACAACATGTGTATCTAGGGAATAGTCGCTTCAAGGTGAATTTTCCCTAGATACATCTATCTATTCAATTAAATTCTTTATTTCTTCTGTAAAATTCAATTCATTCTTATTTTTTTTTTTATTGCATCTTTTATTTTTCGTTTTTATTAAATGTAAATCAATTCAAAAATGTTTTTCAAGAGTGTCCAATATTTTTTTTACGTCGTCTATGTCAAAATGTTCAATTTTAATAAGATCTTCTTGACTGTTATTCAAAAGGTCTGCTAATGTTTGTATATATGTATATTGGACTTTTTTAGGCAATTGTAGATCCTAGGTGGCAATTCTAACTGGTCAATAAAAATATATTTTAATACTATTTTTTTTTTATGAGTTGAGTCAATCTATCGTGAAAGGTCAAAAGTGGTAAAGAAACTTTTTTTTGATTATCCGCTAAATGTAAATTTTCTTCTTCCTCATGTAGAAAAGGAATCAATAAATCAATTAAATTCCGGGAGGCTTCATAAAGTGCTTCTTTCGGAGTTAAACTGCCATTTGTCCATATTTCGAGAAAAAGTATTTCTTGTTTTTCATTCCCATTCCCATAAGAATGAATACTATGATTCACGTTTCGAACAGGCATGAATAGAGCATCTATAGGATAATTTCCGTCTTGAAAGTTATTGGGCGCTTTAATATGATATCCTCGATTTCGCTCGAGTTGTAATCCAATACACAAATCAATTGGTTCCGTCAAGCTAGCTATATGTTGTTTATTGTCAACTATTTCTACATACGGCGGCAAGATGATATCTTGAGCAGTTACGCATCTAGGGCCCCTAACACAAATGGATGCTTCACAAGTTCCATATAGATTACTTCTCAATATGATTTCTTTCAAATTCATTAAAATGTCATGGACTGATTCTTTAATACCTACGATGGTAGAGTATTCATGTGGTATTTTCTCAGATTTTGCGCGTGTAATAAATGTTCCTTCCATTTCTCCAAGTAAAGCTCTTCGCATTGCAATGCCGATTGTGTCAGCTTGCCCTTTCAGAAGTGGAGAGAGAATAAAGCGCCCATAATAAAGACATTTACTATCTGTTCTTGATTCAACACACTTCCACTGCAGTGTCCGAGTCGATACTCTTATTTTCTCTCGAACCATAGGAATATTATAAATATCTTTGAATCGTTTATTTCTCTTGAAATTTCTTCAATGCTTTTTTTTACACACGTCTTTTTTTAGGAGGCCTACAGCCATTATGTGGCATAGGGGTTACGTCCCGCACGAAACTTAATAATATACCGCTTCGACGAATAGCTCGTAATGCTGCATCTCTTCCGAGACCGGGACCCTTTATCATGACTTCTGCTCGTTGCATGCCCTGTTCCACCACTGTACGAATAGCATTTCCTGCCGCGGTTTGAGCCGCAAATGGCGTCCCCCTTTTTGTACCTTTAAAGCCACAAGTACCCGCGGAAGCCCAGGAAACAACCCGACCCCGTACATCTGTAACAGTTATAATCGTATTGTTGAAACTTGCTTGAACATGGATAATGCCTTTTGGTATTTTACGTGCACTTTTACGTGAACTAATACGTCCATTTCTACGTGAACTAATTTTTGGTATAGGTTTTGCCATATTTTATCATTTCATAAATATGCGTCAGAGATATATGGATATATCCATTTCATGTCAAAACAAATTCGTCATTTTTTTTACATTATATTACTCAAGACAGCACCTTTTAATACTTTAATTAAAGTATTATCCCTGTCGTTGTTTATGTTTTGGGTTAGAACAAATTACTATAATTCGTCCCCGTCTGCGGATCAGACGACACTTTTCACAAATTTTACGAACAGAAGCCCTTATTTTCATATTTGTCATTCCTTACTTTTAATTTTGAATCTAGTTCGTGGAAGAAAATAAGTTTCTTGATATTTGAAATCTTGAATTGTACTCTCGAGAGAAGGAGTGTTGAGGTTGAAAAACCACTTAATCGTGTGAATCCTTAGTGCAGAGTTTTTTAAATTTATCTATGACCTCTGGTTCAATCATTCAATCATAAAGGCTTATTTCAATTTTAACCCTACCAAGGGATAGGTTTTTCCATATAGAATTACGTCGTATCCTTTATGAAATGAAATAAAAATAATTTATAATTATAATCCGATCTTCATTATCTAAACGAATGTAGAACATACCGTTAGTGAGTGATTTTGTTCTTTCATTCCAGGCAAAACCTCCTTAACGTATCAACTAATAGAGCAGAGATATTAGATAACCTGTCTTTTGTCTTTTTTGTTCACAATTATAGGCAATTTTTGATTTAATTTAGATATTAGAGGGATTACCATATATAACATAAAATTTCTCCCCCAACTCCTTCTCGTCGAGCCTCCCGATCTGTCATTATACCGCGAGAGGTAGAAAGAATTACAATTCCTATTCCGCCTAAAATTATAGGAATTCCTTGAGAGTTAGAATAGATTCGTAGACCAGGTCGACTGACTCTTTTTAAATATAAAGTATTTCGATATGGGCCTTTCCTATTTCTTCTATGTCGCAGAGTTAAAACCAAAAAGTATTTGTTTCCTTCTTGATGTTTTCTCACGTTTTCAATAAAGCCTTCTCGTAAAAGTATTTTAACAATGTTTTCGGTGATGTTAGTCGATGCTATTCGAACTGTTCCTTTTCTATTCATGTCAGCATTTCTTATTGAGGTTATTATATCAGCAATAGTGTCCCTACCCATAATGAACTAAAATCCGCGGTGTCTCCAAAATTTTATATAATCAACATGTTTTTTATTACTTTTTTCTTTTATTTTCTGTTATGAATTACAAAATTAAAAATTTTTAAACGAAAGATATATACGTGATAGATAGTCTACTATCTCATTCAAATATTCTATTTCTTGTTCTTATAATACCTCAGGAGCTAATGAAACTATTTTAGTAAAGTTTTGTCTCAATTCCCGGGCAATTGCGCCAAAAACTCGAGTTCCTTTTGGATTTCCTTCTTGATCAATGATAACTGCAGCGTTGTCATCATATCTTATTATCATACCGTTGTCCCGTTTGAGTTCTTTACAGGTACGTACAATTACAGCTCTTATTACTTCTGATCTTTCTAAGGGCGAATTGGGTATTGCTTCTTTGATCACAGCAACAATAACATCGCCAATACGAGTATATCGACGATTGCTAGCTCCTATGATTCGAATACACATCAATTTTTTAGCTCCACTGTTGTCTGCTACAGTCAAATAGGTCTGAGGTTGAATCATATTTTTTTATCTGTTCTTTCAATGCAAAAATAACTGCAAAGGATTAAAAAGAAATATTGTTTGTCAAAAATAAGATCGATTTCCTTTGGTTCTACATTCCTATCCTGAAATAATAAATTGAGTTCGTATAGGCATTTTAGATGCCGCTATTGAGATAGCCCTTCGGGCTATATTTTCTGCTACCCCGCTTATTTCATAAAGTATTCGACCTGGTTTGACAACAGCTACCCAATATTCGGGAGATCCTTTCCCCGAACCCATACGGGTTTCCGCAGGCCTTAGTGTAACCGGTTTGTCTGGAAAAATACGTACCCATATTTTTCCCCCACGGCGCGCATTTCGTGTCATTGCTCGCCTCCCCGCTTCTATTTGTCTAGATGTGATCCAAGAGGGTTCGAGTGCCTGAAGAGCATATCTTCCAAAACTAATTTTATTTCCGCGATAAGATATCCCCTTCAGTCTTCCTCGATGTTGTTTGCGGAATCTGGTTCTTTTTGGGTTATAGTTGATGGTTATTTTAGTAATTCCATCTCTACTACAGAACTGGACATGAGATTTTCTTCTCATCCGGCTCCTCGCGAATGAAAAATTATAAATTAAGAAGAGATATAATTAAGATATACACGGAATAATCCACTGAATCAAGCGATTCTTAGGGATTAATTTTAGTAAATATTTTATATATATATGATCTAAAATATATTTTCGCGGGCGAATATTTACTCTTTCAGTCTCTTTTTCAATTGTAGAGTTAGTTTATAATTTTTCAGAAAATATGAATTGATTTATGGTTCGTTCCGCCATCCTTCCCACTGAATAATCAGAATTCGTTTTCAATTTAATCTTATGTATTCATGGGTTCCGTCGTTCCCACCGCTTCTTGATTAATGCTTAGGACTGAATTCGACAACGGAGCTCTTACTGAAAGTAGTTCTTAAGCCAACCCTCCTAGTCTTTTTTGGCTTGAAGCTCATATGATTTTTATTATTTTTCTAT